CGTTCTCAATGTGCCTATGATATAGCACCAGGTGGACTGTTAGCTAGCGTGTATCATCTTACGAGAATAGAGTCTGATGTAGATCAACCGGAAGAGATATGCATAAAAGTATTTGCTCCAAGGAGGAATCCTAGAATTCCATCTGTTTTCTGGGTTTGGAAAAGTGCGGATTTTCAAGAACGGGAATCTTATGATATGTTAGGAATCTCTTATGATAATCATCCACGCCTCAAACGTATCTTAATGCCCGAAAGTTGGATAGGATGGCCCTTACGTAAGGATTATATTGCCCCCAATTTTTTTGAAATACAAGATGCCCATTGAAGAAACTAATCTTCACTTCGACAATTCTCGATATTCAAGGAATATTTTTACATTATATTCTAGATCGAGTAATTGAAGTCTCATTTGTATTAGCTATGGGCTAAAGCTAAAAAAAAGTAAAAGACAATAAAAATTAGGGAGTCATTGAAATTCTCAAGTTTTTAAGATACTTCTTTCAGATGAGCCGAACCACTAGGATGAACTAAAAGAGTTCTGCATCATGAACTTTGTACCGCGCACATCACTTAGATGGACTCTAAAAAAAGTTATGTAGGAAACTAAATAAAATACACCAAAATGAAAGGGGATCGAAATCGAGTTAATTCTTCTATTTCAACTCACTAAAGAGGAAACATAATATTCTTTTACATACTTTAGATACTCTTTACTCATAGAAAAAAGAATATAAAAATCAAATTTAGGTAAATTGAGGTCGAGGGATGTCTGGAGAGATACCTAGATGGCTAAGTATGTATTATAATATAGACTATTAATGAATCTCTATGTTGATCCATATCAATTAATTATGTGCCAGGAACCAGATTTGAACTGGTGACACGAGGATTTTCAGTCCTCTGCTCTACCAACTGAGCTATCCCGACTATTCCCGACGTATCATTCTCATTTTACTAGATTACGAGATGACTTGGGTCTATGTCAATTACAAAAAATTGCAAAGTCTTATCCAGGCCTTAAATTTCTTGTATCTAAAGAAAAAAACCTTAATTGAAGTATAGGATCAGATAAATAGTTTAAGGAGTCAAACGGGCCCTTTTTGGGGGGATAGAGGGACTTGAACCCTCACGATTTATAAAGTCGACGGATTTTCCTCTTACTATAAATTTCATTGCTGTCAGCATTGACATGTAGAATGGGACTCTATCTTTATTCTTGTTTGATTAATCAGCTCTTCAAAGGATTTATCAGACTATGACGTGAATGGTTTTATCAATGAATATTCAATTCTTTCTTCAACTTGTAATCGATTTACACCAATTTTTTGAGTTGAAAAAAAAAAAAAAGACTTGAGTCGTCATTAATAATTTGATTTTTATTTTTTATATAGTATTTCAGTACGTATACATAATAATAATACGTATAAAAGTTTAGCCTTCAGCCTTTCTGAAGTTTCGATGGAAGGATTCTTTTACCACCGCATCGCAGTCAACTCCCTTTGTTAGAATAGCTTCCATTGAGTCTCTGCACCTATCCTTTTTTATTCTCTCTTTCTGAACCCTTGTGTTTTGTTTTCTTAAAACAGGATTTGGCTCAGGATTGCCCATTTTTAATTCCAGGGTTTCCCTGAATTTGAAAGTTATCACTTAGTAGGTTTCCATACCAAGGCTCAATTTAATTAAGTCCGTAGCGTCTACCAATTTCGCCATATCCCCCCTTTCCTTTTTGTTTTTAGATTAGGATCTAATTGTGATGTCGTTCCCCCCTTTTTTTCATTTATTTTATGCTATGCTGTAACCTTTTAATTGAATTGATTAGATAGGGATTCCTATATCTAAAAGCGTTTACTCCTAATTTTAATTTTATTTTTTGCCTATCTTCTCTTTCGGAGACCCATATCTTAGGTTCAATCAGAAATTATTTTATCATTTCTGTACCCACAATTCAATCTAGCTGGATATATACCACATATCTAGGCTTTTTTTACTCCCATTTGCCCCGCGAAATTTGGAATACTCAAACGGTCGATTTTGTCTTAGTTTATGCTTTTATTTATGACTGAAAGCGGAGTAATGTCTCATTATGATTGCGTCTCTTTCTTTCATTTTGCTGATTTCCTTAACTAAAAACTAAATGGAAATGAATTATAATTCAATCAATATTAAGAAGTACTATTACTTAGTAATATAATTACTATAGCTAATCAATTCGTAATTCAATAAAAAAATATACGAATTTATATTCAATAATTTAGAATAATTAATAATAAATAGAAATATATTTCTAAAGATATATATATGATATATAGTCAAATATAATAATATAAAATATTAGAAAAATATATAGTTTATATAGTTAAAGCAATAGATAATAATAAAAAATGAAAATGTCATTTTAAATGTGACTGTTTAATTAAAATACTGAAGATAAATAAATAGAAATTACATATCGCTATAGTCAATTAATGGTTATCATCTATAAATATTTAATATTTATTTGA